TGGCTGGGGATTTTGGGTTGGTGTTGGTTTGTTTTTGTGGGGTAACTGTTGGTTGGTGGGGTTTGTTGGGTGGGGGAAAAATAGAGGATGGTTGGTTGTTGATAAAGTGATGATGAATGTTCTGTTTTTTGTAGGAAGATTTACTTAAATATTTTAACGATTGAAACGAAAAATGTCAAGAAAAAAAGAAACGAACGCATACAACGCGTGAAAATCAAGGTTTAGGTATAACTTTCTAGAAAGGAGTGATAAAGTAAGTATGTCCGGCAACCATTACACTATCTGCTACTTAAGAGGTAAATAGCCTCCCCCTCGTGAATGGGGTCAAAGTGCATCAGTATCCGAGTATGCGACGGCTTATACGATGAAACCATGACAAATTAAGCGGTTTCGGTGAACGATAGTCAGGCGCACATGTGATGTACATGTCAAGAGGAAGATTACCCTTGCTACGCACTTGAAGGGTTTATTGAAAGGACCCCCAGAGAAAAAGCGCAGGACGGTCGGAATGCCGCGATTACGAACTAGAAAGGGGAATATTCATCCCGACCACTTGTATCTGTGAAGAGCGAGAAAGACGGAATGGATCAAGTTATGGCCCTGAAATAGGAACCAGTGGCGCAAAAGAGCAAGTTGGGCTAGGGTGTAGGGGGATGTTATGTCCTTGAAGCCAATAACCGAAGGTATAACTGACACGGGGTAGCTCGGTTCTCGTGAGAAACACGACTAATAGATAACCAGGTTCTCTGGCTTGGGAGTTCCTGAAAGGGTTTGGTAAGGAATGGTTCCTTGGAGGTGGGCGAATTCAATAGACTAGGTGAATTCAAAGGTGTACTGCGACATTATCCGTATATTGGATGAGGGTTAGGTACAGGAAAGCGAGTTCGATCTTAAGCGACGCCGGCGGCCTTGGCCTGAGGTAGGATCACTTGGGTTATCATGTCCCTGAAACAAAGATGTTCCTAGACCCGGAAAATCACGAACATTATCTATTTGGGCTAAATGTTTGAGTTAAATTGGCATAGCATACCCGTATGGCGTGGAGTATCCTACATTATAGTAATGTCTGATGGGGCAAAAATACCCGATGCAGAGAGTACATACCCTGTAAAGCATGAGAAAAACATGCGGGGGGGGAAGGGGGGGGGGGGTTCCTGTAGTTAAATGTTGATAACAGCGACTTTTCAGGTCGCCGATCCTGGAGAGAGGCCGGGCGGGAATTTATGATGCAGTTTGTTTTATTTTTAGGGGTGTGTTTTGTTTTGGGGGGGCTAGCAGTCGCCTCCAACCCTTCTCCCTATTATGGGGTGATTGGGTTGGTTTTGGCGTCTATTGTTGGATGTGGTTGGTTGGTTAGTTTAGGGGTGTCTTTTGTGTCTTTGGTGCTGGTTATGGTATACCTTGGTGGAATGTTGGTGGTGTTTGTTTATTCGGTGTCGTTAGCGGCGGAGCCTTATCCTGAGGCTTGAGGGGATTGGGGGGTTGTTGGGCATGGTCTGGGGATGTGCTTGGTTGTTATGGTGGGAATTGTGATGGGTGGGGGAGTGGAGTCTTTAGTAGATGGGGGGACGGTTGATAATGGGGGGCTGTCTTCGGTTCGGTTGGATTTTAGTGGGGCGGCTATGCTGTATTCGTGGGGGGCGGGGCTGCTTTTAATTGGGGGGTGAGGTTTATTACTGACTTTGTTTGTGGTGTTGGAACTTGTGCGGGGTCTGTCTCGTGGAGCAATTCGGGCGGTTTAGGGGAGGGGAGGGTCAGAAAGTAGTTTAGTTGAAAATACCAGCTTTGGGAGTTGGTGAGGAAGGTTTGATTCCTTTCTTTCTGAGGGCTTGAACTCTAAGAAGGGGTTGAGTCTTCAATCTTTGGCTTACAAGACCAATGTTTTTATAAACTATTAGAGTGGGTTAGAGTTTTAGTATTTTGTTCTCTAGTACTGCTGCAAGAGGGAAGAGGACTAGGATGATTGTGAAGTAGGATAGGGAGGCTAGTTGGCCGATAATGATGAATGGATGTTCGACTGGTTGGCTTCCTACTCAGGTAAGGATAAGCAGGTTGGCGACTAGGGTTCAGAATAGGACTTGTGAGATGGGTCGGAAAGTCAGTGAGCGTTGTTTGGATTTGTGGAGTAGGGGAACTAGAAATAGGACTAGGACGGAGGCGGCTAGAGCTAGGACGCCGCCTAGTTTGTTTGGGATAGAGCGTAGGATGGCGTATGCGAACAGGAAGTATCATTCGGGTTTGATGTGAGGGGGTGTGGCTAGTGGGTTGGCTGGTGTGAAGTTTTCTGGGTCTCCTAGGAGGTTAGGGGAGAATAGGGCTAGAGAGGCTAGTAGGATGAGTATGAGTGCGAATCCTAGGATATCTTTTGTAGAATAGTACGGGTGGAATGGGATCTTATCGCAGTCTGCAGGGATGCCTAGTGGGTTGTTTGAGCCTGTTTCGTGTAGGAATGTGAGGTGGACTAGTGTGAGGCCTACGATGACGAATGGGAGGAGGAAGTGAAGAGCGAAGAATCGGGTGAGTGTGGGGTTGTCTACTGAGAATCCGCCTCAGGCTCATTCTACTAGTGTTTGGCCGATGTATGGGATTGCTGAGAATAGGTTGGTGATTACTGTAGCCCCTCAGAATGATATTTGTCCTCAGGGGAGGACGTAGCCTACGAAGGCGGTTGCTATTAGGATTAGGAGGAGAACGACTCCTACATTTCAGGTTTCTTTGTTCAAGTAAGAGCCATAGTAGAATCCTCGGCCGATGTGCAGGTAGATGCAGATGAAGAAGAATGAGGCTCCGTTTGCGTGTAGGTTTCGGATTAGTCAGCCGAATTGTACGTTTCGGCACATGTGGGCGACAGAGTTGAAGGCTAGGGAAGTGTCTGCTGTGTAATGTGTGGCTAGTAACAGACCAGTGATGATTTGGGTGATTAGGCAAATGCCTAGGAGTGATCCGAAGTTTCATCAAGCTGAAATGTTTGATGGTGTAGGAAGGTCGATTAGGGCATCGTTAATGGTTTTGAATAGTGGGTGGTTTTTACGAAGATTGAGGGCCATTAATTGGTTCTGTGTATGGATATGAGGATGATGAGGATGGATAGGGCGAAGGACCCTAGGTAGGCTTTGATTAGTCCTGAGTGTAGGGTGGTAGCAGCTTTGGCTGCTGTTGTTTGTAGATTGGCTAGGCCCTCTGGGCCTAGTAGTTTGTATCAGGAGAGGTCGATTAGGTGGGAGGCAATGTTTTGGCCCGCGGTTAGGAGGTTTGTTACGGCGAAGCGGTGTGTTAGGGGGTTGAAGTAGCCTAGTGATGCGGAGAAGTTTGAGAAGGGCCCTTGTTTTGTGAGGATTATGGTTTGGGTTATTTTTGAGATTTCTAGGGCTAGGAGGATGCCTAGGACTGTGACGATTATGGCGGTGATTTTAATGTATGTGGGTATTGTTATGGGTGGGGTTTTTGTTGGTAGGATGAATGAGGTGATGAGGAATCCGGCTGTGATGCTGCCCAGTGCTAGGCGGGTGATTGGGGAGGTCACTGCAGGGTTGTTTTCGTTTATTGGGGTTAGGGGAGGGATTCGTACGAAGCCGGCCTGTACGAGGATGGTTATGCGGATAGTGTATACTGCGGTGAAGGTTGTGGCTAGGAGGGTTAGTAGGAGGGCTCAAGCATTTAGGTATGATGTATTGAGACATTCGATGATTTGGTCTTTTGAGTAGAAGCCGGCGAGGAATGGGGTTCCTATTAGGGCTAAGTTGCCGATGGTTAGACATGCGGTGGTTGTTGGTAGTAGTTTTTGGAGTCCTCCCATTTTTCGAATGTCTTGTTCACCGTTGAGGCTGTGGATAATGGAGCCAGAACATAGGAATAGTATGGCTTTGAAGAATGCGTGGGTTGAGATGTGGAGGAAGGCTAGTTGGGGGAGGTTTAGTCCGATGGTTACTATTATGAGGCCTAGCTGGCTGGAAGTTGAGAAAGCGATAATTTTTTTGATGTCATTTTGGGTGAGGGCGCAGGTGGCTGCGAATAGTGTTGATAGGGCGCCTAGGCACAGGCACAGGGTTAGGGCGGTTTGGTTGTTGCTGAATAGGGGGTGGGTTCGGATTAGTAAGAAGATTCCGGCGACTACTATTGTGCTGGAGTGGAGTAGGGCGGATACGGGGGTTGGGCCTTCTATGGCGGCGGGGAGTCATGGGTGTAGGCCAAATTGGGCGGATTTACCTGTTGCGGCTAGGATAAGGCCGAGTAGGGGGAGTGTGGGAGTTTGGGAGGGTGAAGAGATTTGTTGGATTTCTCAGGTGTTTAGGGTGGAGGCTAGTCATGCTATGCAGAGGATGAGGCCAATGTCTCCAATTCGGTTGTAGAGGATGGCTTGGAGGGCGGCGGTGTTAGCTTCTGCTCGTCCGTGTCATCAGCTGATTAGGAGGAAGGATATGATTCCGACGCCTTCTCAGCCGATGAATAGGATAAAGAAATTGTTGGCGATGATTAGGATGAGTATCGCAATTAGGAAGAATAGGAGGTAGGTGAAGAATTTTGTAATGTAGGGGTCTGATGCTATGTATCATGTTGCGAATTGTAGAATGGATCAGGACACGAATAGGGCAATTGGGAAGAATGTGAGGGAGTAGAAGTCTATTTTTAGGCTGATAGGGATTTTGAAGTTTATGATATATTTTCATTCTCATAGGGTGGTTAAGCTTTCTGTGCCTGAGTGGAGGTAGATTGTTATAGGGATCAGGCTGATCAGGAAGGAGGTTTTTACTGTATTGGTGATGGTGGTGGGGGTGTTTTTGAGGTTGTTAGAGAGTAAGGGGAAAATGATTGGGGTGGAGAGGGTTGCCAGGGTTAGTAGTATGAATGTATTTAGGACTAGTGGTTGGTCCATTACTTTCACTTGGATTTGCACCAAGATGAGTGGTTCCTAAGACCATTGGATTGCTATTATCCTTTGAAAGTAAGGGGGCTGAGGTTTTATGCTCAGGAGCAAGAGTTAGCAGTTCTTGTTGGCTAGGCCTCCCCCTCGGCAGGTAAGAAGGGTTTAACTTCTATTTTTAGGATCACAGCCTAATGTTTTGGGTTGAAACTATACTTGCATATGGGGGTGCCTGAGATGAGCTCGGGTTTTAGGATTAGGAGGACCATGGGGATCATGTGGAGGGCCATGAGGAGGTGTTCTCGTGTAGAGGAGTTTTGGATGGATGTGATGTGGGATGGGAGGGTGCCTCGTTGTGTTGTTATGAGTATGTATAGGGTGTATGAGGCGGTTAGTAGGATTGTGGCCCCTGTGAGGATGAGTGTTAGGGAGGATCAGTTGAATAGTGCGATTACGATGGTTAGCTCTGCTATAAGGTTAATTGTTGGAGGGAGTGCTATATTTGCTAGGTTAGCTAGAAGTCATCAAGTGGCTATGAGGGGGAGTAGTGGCTGGAGGCCTCGGGCTAGTAGAAGGATGCGGCTGTGGGTTCGTTCGTAGTTAGTGTTAGCTAGGCAAAATAGCATTGAAGAGGTTAGGCCGTGGGAGATTATCAGGATTATTGCTCCTGAGAATGCTCATTGGGTCTGGATTATGGTTGCGGCTACGACTAGTCCTATGTGGCTGACGGAGGAGTATGCGATTAGTGATTTGAGGTCTATTTGGCGTAAGCAAATGGCGCTGGTTATTAGGGCTCCTCATAGAGCGAGGGTAATGAAGGGGTAATGGAGGTTGTTTATTGATGGGTTTACTAGTAGGGTGATTCGTATGATTCCGTATCCTCCTAGTTTTAGCAGTAGGGCGGCTAGTAGTATTGACCCGGCAATTGGGGCTTCTACGTGGGCTTTAGGTAGTCATAGGTGTAGACCGTATAGGGGGGCTTTAACTATGAAGGCTGTTAGTAGGGCCAGGCTTGATATTAGACCTGTTCAGGAGGTTGGGATTGTGGGGTGTGAGAGTTTGAGTATTGGGAAGTAAAGGGTGCCGATTTGGTTGTGGAGGTGAAGGATAGCAATGAGCAGGGGGAGTGAGCTGGCTAGTGTATAGAATAGGAGGTAAATGCCGGCGCTTAGTCGTTCTGGTTGGTTGCCTCATCGCGTGATGAGAATTAGGGTGGGGATTAGGGTGGATTCAAATGCGATGTAGAATAGTGTTAGTTCTGAGGCGGAGAAGGCTAGTAGGATTGATGGTTGGGCTAGAATTAGGGTTGTGGCGAAGATTCGTTTGCGGATGGTTGGTTCTTGTTCTAGGTGGTTTTGGCTTGCTATGATTATTAGCGGGAGCAGTCAGCATGATAAGACTAGTAAAGGGGAGGAAATTTGGTCGATTGAGGTTCAGAAAGTTGGGGTTTTGCTAGGGTAGTATGTTGGAGTTAGTCACTGAAGGCTGACGGTGGCGATCAGTAGGCTGTGGGTTGTAAGGTTGGTTCATAGGTGTTTGCCCGGGGAGAGGAAGGTTAGGGGTAGGAGTATGATGGTTGGGATGATGATTTTTAGCATTGTAGTAGGTTGAAGTTGTGAAGGTGGTCGGAGCCGTGGGTTCGGGTGGAGGCTACTAGTAGTGCTAGTCCGGCTCCTGCCTCGCAAGCAGAGAAGGTTAGCATAAGGATGGGTAGGATGGTGGAGGATGCTGCTTGTGTTTGGATCGGTCATATTGTTAGGGCGATGTATATTGACAGTATCATGCTTTCTAGGCAAAGCAGGGCCGAGATTAGGTGGGTTCGGTGAAAGGCTAAGCCTAGGCTGCTAAGGGTAAATGCTGCGTAGAAGCTTAGGTGTAGGTGGGACATGAAGAAAGTTATAGGGTGGGTACTATAATTTGTTGAGTCGAAATCAACTGTCTTTGTTAGACTAACTTTCTGTTACTCTGCCCATTCCAGTCCTCCTTGGGTTCATTCGTATATTAGGCCTAGGGTGAGGAGGAGGATTAGGATGGAGGCTCAGATTAGTGTGGTTGTAGGGGATTGGAGTTGTGTAGCTCATGGTAGGGGGAGGAGGAGGGCGATTTCTAGGTCGAACAGTAGGAATAGGATTGCTACTAGGAAGAATCGGATTGAAAAGGGGAGTCGTGCAGAGCCTAGTGGGTCGAACCCGCATTCGTACGGGGATAGTTTTTCTGAGTCTGGGGTTATTTGGGCCAGTCAAAAGTTCAGGGCAGTTAAAGTAATGCTCAGGGTTAGGGATAGAGTGAGTATAAACATGATTATGTTCATTGCTCTTCTCTGGGTTTAAACCAGATTTAAAGGATTGGAAGTCGATTGTAATGAATATACTAGAAGAGCAGGATCCTCATCAGTAGATAGAGATGTATAGGAAGAGTCAAACAACGTCTACGAAGTGTCAGTATCATGCTGCTGCTTCGAAGCCGAAGTGGTGGTTTGATGTAAAGTGGAACTTGATTAGGCGGAAGAGGCATACTAGAAGAAATGTGGAGCCGATGATTACATGTAGGCCGTGGAATCCTGTGGCGACGAAGAAGGTTGAGCCGTATACTCCATCTGCGATGGAGAATGGGGCTTCATAGTATTCTATGGCTTGGAGTCCGGTGAAGTAGAAGCCTAGAAGGACTGTTAGGGTGAGGGCTTGGATTGCTTGTTTTCGGCTTGCTTCTGTAATGCTATGATGGGCTCATGTGACTGTAACCCCTGAGGCTAGCAGGATTGCGGTGTTTAGTAGGGGGACATCTATTGGGTCTAGGGGTTTAATTCCTACGGGGGGTCATTGGCCTCCTAGTTCTGGGGTGGGGGCTAGGCTTGAGTGGAAGAATGCTCAGAAAAAGCCCAGGAAGAAGAAGGCTTCTGATGTAATAAATAGGACTATGCCGTATCGTAGGCCTTTTTGGACGGTGGGGGTGTGGTGGCCTTGGAAGGTGCTTTCGCGAACGATGTCACGTCACCATTGGAATATGACTAGAATAGTTGAGACAAGACCAATGGCTAGGAGTTGTGGAGAGTTGTAGTGGAATCATATGGTTAGGCCTGAGGTAGTAAGGAGGGCGGCGGCTGCTCCGAGGATAGGTCATGGGCTGGGGTCTACTATGTGGTAAGAGTGTGCTTGGTGTGCCATTGGTGTTAGATGTTTTCTTGTAGGTAGAGGCTTAGTAAGAGGACGAAGACGTAGGCTTGGATTATGGCTACTGCCACTTCTAGGATGGTTAGAAGTAGCAGGACTAATAGGGCTAGTAGGGATACTGCTGGTATTGTGGTGAATAGGGCTATTGTAGCGGTGGAGATTAGTTGAATGAGAAGGTGGCCTGCTGTGAGGTTGGCAGTTAGGCGGACGCCTAGGGCTAGGGGTCGGATGAGAAGGCTTGTTGTTTCGATCATGATCAGGGCTGGGATTAGGGGGGTGGGGGTGCCTTCTGGCAGGAGGTGGGCTAGGGAGGCAGAAGGTTGGTTTCGTAGGCCTGTTAGGAGGGTGGCAAGTCATAGGGGGAAGGCTAGGGCCAGGTTCATGGATAGTTGGGTGGTTGGTGTGAAGGTGTAAGGTAGGAGTCCTAGTAGGTTGATTAGTAGTAAGAATACCATTAGGGATGTTAGGATTAGGGCTCATTTGTGGCCTTTTTTGTTGAGAGGCATTATTAGTTGTTTTGTGACTAGGTTGATGAATCATAGTTGGAGGGTTGAAAGGCGGTTGGTGATTCATCGGTTGCCAGGGGAAGGTAGGAGGAGTGCTGGGAATACTATTGAGACTAGGATTAGGGGGATTCCCAGTAGGGAAGGGCTTGCAAATTGGTCGAAAAAGCTTAGGTTCATGGTCAGGTTCAGGGCGTGGTTTTGGGGGTTGTGGGGGGCTTGCTAGATGGTGGATTTATGGTAATGAATGTAAGTAGTTTGGGTTGGATGATTAGGGAGAAGGTGAGTCATGAAGTAAGCATGATAAAAAATCAGGGGTGTGGATTCAGTTGGGGCATATCATTAAGGAGGGGTTGGCCCTCTTTCTCTAGCTTAAAAGGCTAGTGCTGTTCCATAGCTTCTTAATGATTAGGAAGATAGTAGGGAGGATCAGTTCTCGAAGTTGGCTAGGGGGGTTGATTCAACTACGATTGGCATGAAACTGTGGTTAGCTCCGCAGATTTCTGAGCATTGTCCGTAGTATACTCCGGGGCGGGAGGCGAGGAGGGAAGTTTGGTTGAGACGTCCTGGAATTGCATCAGTTTTTACGCCGAGGCTGGGGACGGCTCACGAGTGAAGTACGTCGTCAGCGGTGACGATAACTCGGACTTTGGCTTCTGTGGGTACGATAACACGATGGTCAACTTCTAGTAGGCGGAAGTGGCCGAGTGGGAGGTCTGATGTAGGGATTATGTAGGAGTCAAATGTGAGGTCTTTAAGGTCGGTGTACTCGTATGATCAGTATCATTGGTGTCCGATGGCTTTTAGGGTCAGGTCTGGTTCGTTTACCTCGTCCATTATGTAGAGGATTCGTAGGGAGGGGAGGGCGAGTATGACTAGAACTGCGGCTGGAAGAATTGTTCAGACGAGTTCGATTTCTTGAGCGTCTACAGTGCTTGATGACAGTTTTTCAGTTATCATCAGGGCTAGTAGGTAAAGGACTAGGCTGCAGATGGCCAGGGCGACCATTAGAGCGTGATCGTGAAATTGTATGAGTTCTTCTATGATAGGTGATGAAGCGTCTTGGAAACCGAATTGTGAGTGGTTGGCCATTTTTAGAGTGAAGTGTACAGGGGTTTCACCTGTGATTTAGTCTTGACAAGGCTATGTAATTGTTTTACTAACACTTCAATGAGAAAGAAGCATAAGTGGTTTATATGCGGTTGGCTTGAAACCAACATATGGGGGTTCGACTCCTTCCTTTCTTGGACTTGGACGAAGGCTGGTTCTTCGAATGTGTGGAATGGAGGTGGGCAGCCGTGGATTCATTCAATGTTGGTGCTTGTTAGTTCTGGTTGAAGTGCTTTACGTTTTGATGCGAAGGCTTCTCAGATAATGAACACTAGCATAATCACGGCTGTTAGGGAGATTAGTGAGCCGATAGAGGAGATAGTGTTTCATAGTGTGTAGGCGTCTGGGTAGTCCGAGTATCGTCGTGGCATGCCGGCCAGGCCTAGGAAGTGTTGGGGGAAGAAGGTCAGGTTGACTCCTACAAATATTACGCCAAAGTGGGTTTTGGCTCATGTGGAGTGCAGGGTGTAGCCGGTGAACAGTGGGAATCAGTGGGTGAAGCCTGCTAGAATAGCGAATACTGCACCTATTGACAGTACGTAGTGGAAATGGGCTACTACATAGTAAGTGTCGTGTAGAGCGATGTCTAGTGAAGAGTTTGCTAGGACAATCCCTGTTAGTCCTCCGATGGTGAACAGGAAGATGAACCCTATGGCTCATAGTATCGGTGGGTCTCATTTGATTGTGCCTCCGTGTAGTGTCGCTAGTCAGCTGAATACTTTAATTCCTGTTGGAATGGCAATGATTATGGTGGCGGATGTGAAATATGCTCGGGTGTCTACGTCTATTCCTACTGTGAACATGTGGTGGGCTCAGACAATAAATCCTAGGAAGCCGATGGATAGCATGGCTCATACTATTCCCATGTAGCCGAACGGCTCTTTTTTCCCTGCGTAGTAGGCTACGACGTGGGAGATAATCCCGAATCCTGGGAGGATTAGGATGTATACTTCCGGATGTCCGAAGAATCAGAAGAGGTGTTGATAGAGTACCGGGTCTCCTCCTCCTGCGGGGTCGAAGAAGGTGGTGTTTAGGTTGCGGTCAGTAAGTAGTATTGTAATGCCGGCAGCGAGGACGGGGAGGGATAGGAGGAGTAGGACTGCAGTGATTAGGACAGATCAGACGAACAGTGGGGTTTGGTATTGTGAGAGGGCAGGTGGTTTTATGTTAATTGCTGTTGTGATGAAGTTGATGGCACCTAGAATTGAGGAGATGCCTGCTAGATGTAGGGAAAAGATGGCCAGGTCTACTGAGGCCCCGGCGTGGGCTAAGTTGCCGGCAAGGGGAGGGTACACGGTTCAGCCTGTGCCTACTCCGGCTTCTACGGTAGAGGAGGCTAGAAGGAGGAGGAAGGATGGGGGTAGGAGTCAAAAGCTTATGTTGTTTATTCGGGGGAATGCTATGTCTGGGGCTCCGATTATTAGGGGGACTAATCAGTTTCCGAATCCGCCGATTATAATTGGTATGACTATGAAGAAGATTATTACAAAGGCGTGGGCCGTGACGACTACGTTGTAGACTTGGTCATCTCCTAGTAGAGCGCCCGGTTGGCCTAGTTCTGCTCGGATGAGAAGGCTTAGGGCAGTACCCACTATTCCGGCTCATGCGCCGAAGATTAGGTAGAGGGTACCGATGTCTTTGTGGTTGGTTGAGAATAATCATCGGTTAATGAATGTCACAGGTAAGATGGCTGAGTGTTTAAGCGTTAGGCTGTAGTCCTTTTTACAGAGGTTCGATTCCTCTTCTTATCGGCTCTGTGGTGAAGTTCATGGTGAGTTGCAAGCTCATTGATGTGCGTTAATCGCGCGCCGGAGTCTTAGGCAGAAGCCTGTTGGTTTGGGCATATAGCTGTTAACTATAGTGTTGTGGGATCGAAGCCCATCTGTCTAGTGTTAAGGTTCTAGCTTAATTAAAGTGTCTGGGTTGCATTCAGAAGATGCAGGGTAATATCCTGCGAATCTTAGCAGAAACTAAGAGGGTCTAACTCTTGTTTAAGGCTTTGAAGGCCTTCGGTTTAAGGTGATCCTAAGTTTCTTAAACAATAGTGAGGATTATAGGTGAGATTGGTAGAAGGGTGATGGATAGGGTGGTTAGGATGGCAACTAGGACGCTGGTTTGTTTGTTAGTGTGTCATTGTTTTATGTGGTTTGTGGTGTGTGGGGGAAGTGTAATTGTTGCGCAGTATGCAAGGCGGAGGTAGAAGAAAAGACTTAGTAGGGAGAGGAGGGCGAGAATTGTAGCTGTTGGGGCTATTTCTTGTTTGGTTAGTTCTTGGATAATTAGTCATTTGGGGAGGAAGCCTGTTAGAGGGGGGAGGCCTGCAAGGGAGAGGAGGGCTAATATCAGGGTTGCGCTTAGTGCTGGGGTTTTTGTTCATGTGGTCATGAGTGTAGTTAGTTTTAGGGTGTTGGTTGAGTTTAGGGCTAGGAATACGGCTGTAGTTATTAGGGTGTATAGGTAGAAGTTTAGTAGGGCTAGTTTAGGGCTGTAGACAAGGATGACAGCCATTCAGCCTAGGTGTGAGATGGATGAGAATGCTAGGATTTTTCGGATTTGTGTCTGGTTTAGGCCTATTCACCCCCCTAGGGCGGTAGAAAGGATGGCCAGCATGGTTAGTAGGGTGGGGTTTAGTGATTGGGAGGTTATAAAGAGTAGCGTGATTGGGGGGAATTTCATGGCCGTAGAGAGTAGGAGGCCGGTAGTTAGGGAAGTGCCTTGCAGTACTTCGGGGAATCAGAAGTGGAAGGGGGCTAATCCTAGTTTTATTGCGATGGCTGTGGTTAGGATTAGGCATGAAATAGGGCAGGTTAGTTGGGCAATATCCCATTGCCCTGTTTGTCATGCATTGGTCATACTGGAAAATAGGATTAAGGCGGAAGCAGCTGCTTGGACTAGGAAGTATTTGGTTGTGGCCTCAATGGCTCGTGGGTGGTGTGATTTTGAGATTAGGGGGAGGATGGCTAGGGTATTGATTTCGAGCCCGGTTCAGGCCATGATCCAGTGGCTGCTTGAGATTGTGATGGTGGTTCCTAGGAGTAGGCTGGCTGTAAAGATTAGTTTTGCTTGGGGGTTCACTAGCAGGGGAAGGGGTTGAACCATCATTTTCGGGGTATGGGCCCGATAGCTTGTTTAGCTGACCCTGCTAGAAAATAATATAAGGGAAGTATGGAGGGTTTTGATTCCTCTAGTGTAGGTTCAATTCCTACTTTTCTAAGTTCTTTAGGAAATGAGAGGGTTGGTATACCTCTGTTTCCACTTTATCATAGTGGTCCTTAGGTCTCAGGCACATTTCCGGGGAAGAGTCTTAGGTAGGGGGGTAGGCCTGCGTAGCAGATTGGCATGCTGGTGTGCCATAAGCATAGAGCAAGTGTTAGTGGGAGGAAGTTTTTTCATAGTAAGTGTATTAGTTGGTCGTATCGAAATCGTGGGTAGGAAGCACGAATTCATAGGAAGCCTGCTGATAGCAGGAGGACTTTTGTGGCTAGGATAATGGGGTATAATTCTTGGGGTGGGTTAAAGACGCTTGGGTTGAAGAATAGGATAGCGGTTAGTGTATTTATGAGCATAATGTTCGCGTATTCTGCTAGGAAGAATAGGGCGAAGGGTCCTGCTGCATACTCTACGTTGAAGCCTGAAACTAGTTCGGACTCTCCTTCTGTTAGGTCGAATGGGGCCCGGTTGGTTTCGGCGAGTGTAGAGACATATCATATTATTGCTAGGGGTCAACAAGAGAAAATTAGGTAGAGGGGTTCTTGGGTAACTGCGAGGGTACTAAGAGTGTAGCTGCCGCTGAGTAGTACGACAGATAGTAGGATAATAGCCAGGGTTACTTCGTAGGAGATGGTTTGGGCTACTGCTCGTAATGCCCCAATTAGGGCGTATTTTGAATTGGAGGCCCACCCTGATCAAAGGATGGAGTACACTGCTAGGCTTGATATGGCTAGGAGGAAGAGTAGGCCCAGGTTTAGGTCTGCAAGCGAGAATGGCAGGGGGAGTGGGGTTCAGATGGAGATTGCAAGGAGGAGTGCTAGTACGGGGGTAGCGATGAATAGGACTGGGGAGGATGTTGACGGGCGGATGGGCTCTTTGATGAATAGCTTTACTCCGTCTGCTAGGGGTTGAAGTAGGCCGTAGGGCCCGACGATGTTTGGGCCTTTTCGACCTTGCATGTAGCTTAGGATTTTGCGTTCGACTAATGTGAGGAAGGCTACTGCAATTAGGATGGGAAGGGCATAGGAGAGGGCTATGATAAGGTTGATTAGGGTTGGGTAGTTGATCATGGGTGAGCTAGGGAGAGGATTTGAACCTCTGAGATAAAGGACTTAAGCCTTTTGCATTTGCCGAGCTCTGCCACGCTAGCTGGGGCCCTTTTCTAGGGTGTGGTGGTGTATGATAGCTTTTTGTGATTAAGTTGACTTCATCACTTAAGGCGAAGGCTTGCTAGTGGTATTGGCCTCACTTTTCCTATCCTTTCGTACTGGGAAGAGTTCATCATAGATAGAAACCGACCTGGATTACTCCGGTCTGAACTCAGATCACGTAGGACTGTTAATCGTTGAACAAACGAACCCTTAGTAGCTTCTGCACCACTAGGATGTCCTGATCCAACATCGAGGTCGTAAACCTCCTTGTCGATATGGACTCTTAAAGGAGATTGCGCTGTTATCCCTGGGGTAGCTTGGTCCATTGGTCAATTATATTGGGTCTGGGTGCTATTAGCACGTTGAGGGGTTGCTCTCAGTCTAGAGGGAAGGTCTAGTTTTTGGAGGATTTGTTTTTCTCCAAGGTCGCCCCAACCGAAAAAATGCAGGCCAGTGGCTTATGTGTAAGTGAGCCCGGTGGGTGTTTATGTAATTTGGGGTGGCTGCTGTTTTTAAAGTTCCACAGGGTCTTCTCGTCTTATGGGTTTATCCCTGCTTTTGCACAGGGAGATCAATTTCACCGATTGCCTGCAAGAGACAGTTAAGACCTCGTTTAGCCATTCATACTGGTCTCGATTTATGGGACAATTGATTGCGCTACCTTTGCACGGTTAGGATACCGCGGCCGTTAAACGTCAGGTCACCGGGCAGGCATCACCTTCAATACTTGTTTTGTTTTGCTGAAGGCTATGTTTTTGGTAAACAGTCGGGCCTTGATGGTTTGCCTAGTTCCTTTTGCAGGTTTTAATCTTTCTTAGTGGACGCTCCTCTGTCGGGTTAACAATGTGTTTAATACTCTGCTTGTTGGATTAGTCGTATATTGGGGTTTTGTTAATAATGTGTGGATGTAAGCTTGCGTCGTAGAGGGAGGACCCTGGTTACTCATTCTAGCATTAATTCTCCTATTTGGTTATAGGTTAGCCTGTTAGTGAGGAGGGATTCATAGGGTTTAGATATTTTTAGTCACGGAGCTTTAACGCACTCTTTGTTGATGGCTGCTTGAGGGCCCACAATAGGTTTTGTGTAGGTTATTTATCCGCTCGTGGAGATTGTATTCTTTTTTAAAGGAGCTGTACCCCCTTTAAATAGCCCTTAATTCGTTTCATTAGGGTTCGTGGTTTCCTTGGAGGAGAATTAAGAGTGAACTTAGATTCGTTTCACAGGCAACCAGCTATCACCCAGCTCGGTTGGCTTTTCACCTCTACCCATAAGTCATCCCACTCTTTTGCAACAGAGACGGGTTCGCTCAATGATAGCTGCTCGTGGGTAGCTCGCTTGGGTTTCGGGGTGGCAAACTTAAATTCATTTTGCTTGGTTTTTCTTGCTAGACCATGATGCAAAAGGTACAAGGGTTGATCTTTGCTGTTTATAGCTTGGCTTATTTCATTGTTATTTCATCTTTCCCTTACGGTACGTAATCTCTATCGCTCCAATGGTGTCTTTTCTATCGCCTATACTGGGACTAGCAAATGCTTTGGTTGGGTTTTGGGAGTAGCTTTGTTATTCCAGGTCAATGTATGTTGGGCTAGAGTCTGGCATCAAGACGACCTGGTGTGAGCAGATATCTTTCAGGTGTAAGCTGAATGCTTTAGTTAAAGCTACGTCTTGGTAGTCTAAGTACACCTTCCGGTACACTTACCTTGTTACGACTTACCTCATCTTTAGCTGGATGGCTTATTAGTTATAGGGTGTGTTGGTCGCTTGCGAGGAGGGTGACGGGCGGTATGTACGTGCCCCAGAGCCGGCTTAAAGAGGGCTCGATTGTCCCGCTTTACTGCTAAATCCTCCTTCCAGGGACAGTTTCATATCCCTTTGCCGTTATGTTCTAATTTAGAAAATGTAGCCCATTGCTTCCATTCCATAGGCTATACCTTGACCTGTCTTATTAGCGTGATGGGGCTATTGCGCTCACTGTTGGGCTGTCAGGGAAGGTGAGCTGGCGACGGCGGTATATAGGCTGTTTTTGGCAAGAAATGGTCAGGTAATATCGTGGATCATCGATTACAGAACAGGCTCCTCTAGGTGGGTTTGGGGCACCGCCAAGTCCTTAGAGTTTTAAGCGTTTGTGCTCGTAGTTCTCGGGCGGATGTTCAAGTAGGATGGAACATCAAGATTTAGGGCCAGGCATAGTGGGGTATCTAATCCCAGTTTGGGCCCTGGCTTTCGTGGAATTCAATTGATCGTTGTTCTAAGATCTTCTTTGAGGACGGAGGCCTTATGAGCATCTTGGGCTTATGACAGCTTAGTTGCTTTTTAGTCTTAGCTACTTGGATAACATGTGTCCACTCTTTACGCCGTTATAAAGTTAATTTGGGTCTCCTGTATGACCGCGGTGGCTGGCACAGGATTTACCGACCCTAGGGTTTGCTATGGCTAAGTCAAGTTTGCACTCATTGCTTAATATTAACTACTGCTGAGAATCCGTGGGGACGTGGCAATTGCTAGGCGTCTTGGGCTACGGTTGTGGTGAGCCTGATGCCCGCTCCTATCTACTTGGGGTTTAAGGTGTCCAGGGCATCTACACTGGGGCGCGGATACTTGCATGTATAAACCTAGCAACAACTAACAGTAAGGTTAGGACTAAGTCTTTTGTCCTTGGGTGCGGATGGCAGCCGTCTTGGCATCTTCAGTGCCATGCTTTCTGTAAGCTACAGGGAC